ACCATCTCTGGCGATGAATCAACAATTCGAAGTGCTTTTCTTGCGTATTCTTGATGAACCAGCGTTTATATATAGATGTAGGAGGATTTGTTTGGGAAGCAATAAGCCCCTTTGACATCTCTTCATCTGCAAAGAATTCTCGACGTGAAAACACAGAGACAGAGGGCTGATCTTTGAATAGGGAAAAGAATGGATCCGCAGGGTCCCAAATGAATTGGCTTGTTCGAAAAAAGCCTTGTTCTTTGGAAGATCTATCTCGTGTCTGGTACTGCATGGTTCCACTCTGCAAGAACTCCGAATCATTCTCTTGAAGCTCATCCTCTTTATGATAAATGATCCATTTGCCCCGAAATGACCCAGTCCAATAGGGAAATCCCAATTCCGTGGGCCTTTCGCTACAATCAAATAGATTGCCACAAGGGCGCCATATTCTAGGAGCCCAAACTATGTGATTGAAGAAATCCTCCTCTATCTGTTGCGGATCAAGGGCCCCTTCCCCTTCTTCAAACTCCGATTCGTATTTTTCATATAGAAATCTCTGATCAACGATAGAACAAGATCCATTTTGCATCATATCTAACTGATTCCTTGGTTCGGACCGAAGAAGTAATGTCACTCGATTATTATCAAACTGACTGCAATATTTTTCTGTCCGTGAGGATCCCGCCAGAGCGCCTTCTACTTCTAATAGTAATAATAGTAATAGGCCATGAACTAGATCAGAATCATTCTCAACGAATCCATAAGAAGTGATCCAATTTTTTTCATCGTGTCTGGATGAAGACCAAAGATCTTGAGCGACCGATCCGGCAGAACAACTCAAAAGATAAAGAAGTATCGTGAATTTCTTCATGCTCGTTCCAAGTTCGAAGTACCATTTGTACAAATAAGAATCCCCTCCCTTACATGATTTCTTCTTCATATAGATAGATATAGGATCTATGGGGCAATTACTTAGAAGTACATTTTGTGTAACAGCCCTTCCTATCTGATAGAAAAGGATCCCATGATCCTGAACCGATCTTATCTGGGATCGAAGATCCCAAGTTTTTCTATGAAGAGCTGATCTAATTGTATTAGTTTCTATAATGGATTTCTTCTGTGTAATACTAATTAATAGGGCCTCATTGATAAGTGCTACAAGATCTCGCGCATTGGAACCCATGGTTATGGACCCGAATCCGTTAGTATGGAACATCTTCTTTTCCAAGTGAAATCCCCTAGTATATGAAAGAATGAAAAAGTGCTTTCGTTGTTGTGGAAGAAGAAGCCTTCGTATCTTAATGCATGTATTTAATTTATTCGGAGCTATTAGAGCGGGATCCACTTTTTGGGGAATATGAGTCGAAGCAATAACAAGAATCTTTCCAGTGGAACATCTTTCACAATCCCTGGAGAGATAGTTCTCTAATAGACCGAGGGATAAGTAATTCGACTCATTCACATGCAGATCATGAATGTTTGGAATCCATATTATGCAAGGAGACATTGCTTTTGCTAATTCGAATTGAAGGGTGATATCAAATCGGTCTATTTTCGGCGTCATATACATAGTTAGCAGCTCCGTATCAATATCAAGGTCATCATCACTATCATCAATATCGTCACTATCATCAATATCGATATCGTCACTATCATCAATATCGATATCATCAATAAGATAACCTTTAGGCTTGTCATCCAGGAACTTGTTCGGAAATACCGTAATGAAAGGAACATAGGAGTTTGTCGCTAGGTATTTGACCAAACAGGATCGTCCAGTTCCTATAGAACCTATCACTAAAATACCTCTAGAAGGGGATAGGGCTAAGCGGAGCGAAAAGGGTTTTCCATGAGGAGATGGGGAATGAAAACTATTAGCCCCACACGAGGTTTGTGAATAAGTGATTGTCTGATAATGAGCAAGGAATATCCGTCTTTCTGCTAAACAGGATCTATTGAACTCATAATTCATTAGATCCTTTTGATGAATGTCAACTAAGTATCGTAAGGAAATTGATCCCGGTTGTTCAATCATTTGATAACCAGAGTCATTCTTTGATAAATGATCACTATGAGTCAGACTCAATAGAATTTGATCAATCCTTTTTTCTGTCGTTAAGGTGGAGAACTGAACCAAGAATTCTCTTTCTTCATCATCAATCGAATCACTGTTCGCGACCCAGAATTCTATTTTCTCATCAATCCAATCACCGTTCACGTTTTTTCTTTTTCTTATCAATGAATAGATCTCTTTACTTGTACGACTTAGATGTCTCGTATTTCTCGAAAAAATGATTCGATTGATGGGATTTGGTATGATACTTACAAGATCGATGAGATTGATCTTCCAATATTTATTCTTAGAACGTATTGATTTGACCCCATAAGCGGGACCACCACCCAATAGCATGTTGCCACCAGAAGCAGAACCCCGTATTTCTTCCAGAGAATCTCCTAATTGTTCCAGAACAACTAGAAAGAGATTCTTTAACCAGAAAGGATTCAGTTCAGATGTAGG